ACTATATAAACTAATAACCAACTTATGGCTTCGTTTCATATTGTCGAGATTCCAAGAAACAGTCACTATATGACTAGATCGATCATATAGTTGTAGCAACTGAAATTTTTTCATAAAAATTTTAAATCTTATTATAAGTTGCGAAACAAAAATAAAGGGATGTGGATAAATGGAAGGATGATAGAAAGAAAGAACACAAAGTATCAATGATATATGATTCCAATATGTATGGTTTATGAATTATCTCACAAAAGGCAATGTGATAAAGCATCAATACTGATATAATATCAATAATTAAAGATAATGAGCCTCGGGTTAATATAAACTAAGAAAATTAACTCAGGAACGAATTTCGTTGGGGTTCCATTGCGGAGTTCGGGCCTAACCATTAACGAAGAGGCTATGGGAACGACAGAACCCATGATTGCATAGGATTTCATGAAAACAAACGAATCCTAATGATTCATTGGGTGGGATGGCGGAACGAACCAAGAACAAATTGATTTATTCTAAAAGTAACAAGGTCTTGACCCTACGAATGTAGCACGAAAGAGTCAATATTCGCCCGCGAAACCCTTAGTTTTTAGTTATTGATCTACATTTTGTTTTAGCGCGATTCGATACAAAATAAATAATGTAGATCTGGTAAATAAAGCTTACTCTTAACTATATAACATAACAATACTAAACTATCCTAGAATAACAAAATCAAATAGTATAACAAAATAACATAAGAAATTCCATTACATTACTAAGTGTATTGTGTATCATTGTATTAATATTAAATAGATGTGTATCCGTAGTAATATTAATGAATCATTTCATTCGCGAGGAGCCGGATGAAAAGAAACTCTCATGTCCGGTTCTGCAGTAGAGATGGAATTTAATTAAGTAAAGAACCATCAACTATAACCCCAAAAGAACAAAATTTCGTAAACAACATAGAGGAAGAATGAAAGGAATATCTTGTCGAGGCAATCGTATTTGTTTCGGCGGATACGCTCTTCAAGCACTTGAACCCGCTTGGATCACGGCTAGACAGATGGAAGCAGGACGAAGAGCAATGACACGATATGCGCGTCGTGGCGGAAAAATATGGGTACGTATATTTCCCGACAAACCTGTTACAGTAAGACCCGCAGAAACACGTATGGGTTCGGGGAAGGGGGCCCCCGAATATTGGGTATCCGTTGTTAAACCGGGTCGAATACTTTATGAAATGGGCGGAGTATCAGAAACTGTAGCCAGAGCAGCTATTAAAATAGCTGCGTGCAAGATGCCTATACGAACTCAATTCGTTATTGAGGGATAGGGATGCAGAAATTAAAAGATAAGGTGATGATGAAAAATAGAAGTTTATTTTTTTATAGACAGACAATATTTCTTTTTATTTCTTTTTTATCCTTTGCAGCAAAATAACAGATTAAAATAAAAATGATATGATTCAACCTCAGACCCTTTTGAATGTAGCGGATAATAGTGGAGCTCGAAAATTGATGTGTATTCGAGTCCTAGGAGCTGGTAACCAACGATATGCTCATATTGGTGACGTTGTTGTTGCCGTAATTAAAGAAGCAGTACCAAATATGCCTCTAGAAAGATCAGAAGTTATTAGGGCTGTAATTGTGCGTACATGTAAAGAACTCAAACGTTACAACGGCATGATAATACGATATGATGACAATGCCGCAGTTGTTATTGATCAAGAAGGAAATCCAAAAGGAACTCGAGTTTTTGGTGCGATCGCTCGGGAATTGAGACAGTTGAATTTTACTAAAATAGTTTCATTAGCTCCCGAGGTATTATAAATACTAGTAGTATATTAAATAAACTTATGATATAGCGGGGTATTTGGAATGGGTCAAGTCAATTAGTAGATTGTGTATCACGTATATACTTTTAATTAATTTAATTAATATAAATAAACATGTTGATTATATAAAAATTAGGGGGTACCAATAATTATAGTTCGCCATGGGTAAGGATACTATTGCCGATATAATAACTTCTATAAGAAATGCTGACATGGATAAAAAAAGAACGGTTCGAATAGCATCTACTAATATTACCGAAAACATTGTAAAAATACTTCTACGAGAGGGTTTTATCGAAAACGTTCGTAAACATCAGGAAAGTAACAAATGTTTCTTGGTTTTAACCCTACGACATAGACGGAATCGAAAGGGAATATATAGAACTATTTTAAAACGTATCAGCCGACCCGGTCTACGAATCTATTCCAACTATCAACAAATTCCTAAGATTTTAGGTGGAATGGGAATTGTAATTCTTTCGACTTCTCGAGGTATAATGACAGATCGAGAAGCTCGACTAGAAAAAATCGGGGGAGAAATTTTGTGTTATATATGGTGATCTTACACCCCTTCCTCCTGTTATCTTAATTTTATCTCTAACTTCCCTTTTGGAATTGGAAAAAGAGAGTAAAAATAAATTATATAACCCTTTCTCCATTAGTTGATACTTCAAGAGGCTTACCTCGAATAAAAGACTAAAATTAATTCATAAAGGTTTAATTACTGAATCGCTTCCCAACGGTATGTTCCGGGTCCTTTTACTTTTAGATAATGAAGATCTAATTCTAGGTTATGTTTCAGGGAGGATACGGCACAGTTTTATATAGATACTACCATGAGATAGAGTCAAAATTGAAATAAGTGGTTATGATTCAACCAGGGGACGTAGAATTTATAGAATTCACAAATTCGAACTATTGGGTGATTTTTTAAACATTCCTTTCATAGGGATACAATTTGAAGTTAAAAAAATCAAGAAACTTATTTTTTCAAGGAGTAGATTAAGAATTAATATAAGGAATGAAAAATATGAAAATAAGGGCTTCTGTTCGTAAAATTTGTGAAAAATGTCGACTTATTCGTAGGCGTGGACGGATTATAGTGATTTGTTCCAATCCGAGACATAAACAGAGACAAGGGTAATCTTTCTAAACTAAATAAAGAATTTTCTAAAAGAAAAAGAAGGACCCGTGTAAAAGAATCTGTTTTAACATTAAATGGATATCTCCGTATCTTTCCGTATATTTCTGACTCATATTTATGAGATGATAAAATATGACAAAACCTATACCAAGAATTGGTTCGCGTAAGAATGGGCGTATTGGTTCACGCAAGAATGGACGTAGAATACCAAAAGGTGTTATTCATGTTCAAGCAAGTTTCAACAATACCATTGTAACTGTTACAGATGTACGAGGACGAGTAGTTTCTTGGGCCTCCGCGGGTACTTCTGGATTCAAAGGCACAAAACGAGGGACACCCTATGCTGCTCAAGCGGCAGCTATAAATGCTATTCGTACGGTGGTTGATCAGGGCATGCAACGAGCAGAAGTTATGATAAAAGGCCCCGGTCTCGGAAGAGATGCAGCATTACGAGCCATCCGTAGAAGTGGTCTACTATTAAGTTTCGTGCGCGATGTAACACCTATGCCACATAATGGATGTCGACCCCCTAAAAAAAGACGTGTGTAGAAATAAGAATTAAATGGATTTCAAGAGAAATAAATGATTCAATGATCTGATTAAATAACAATATTTAGTATGGTTCGAGAGGGAGTAGGAGGGTCTACTCGAACATTACAGTGGAAGTGTGTTGAATCAAAAATAGATAGTAAGCGTCTTTATTATGGTCGTTTCATTCTGTCCCCGCTTATGAAAGGTCAAGCCGATACCATAGGTATTGCCATGCGAAGGGCTTTACTTGGAGAAATAGAAGGAACATGTATCACACGCGCAAAATCTGAGAAGGTACCACATGAATATTCTACAATAGTAGGTATTAAAGAATCAGTCCACGAAATATTAATAAATTTGAAAGAAATTGTATTGAGAAGTACTCTATATGGAGTTAGAGACGCATCTATTTGCGTCAGAGGTCCTAGACACGTAACTGCTCAAGATATCATCTCACCACCTTCTGTGGAAATAGTGGACCCGACACAGCATATAGCTAACCTGACGGAACCAATTGATTTGTGTATTGAATTACAAATCAATAGGGATCGCGGATATCGTATGAAACCCACAAATAACTCTCAAGATGGAAGTTACCCTATAGATGCCATATTCATGCCTATTCGAAATGCAAATCATAGTATTCATTCTTATGGGGATGGAAATGAAAAACAAGAGATACTTTTTCTAGAAATATGGACAAACGGGAGTTTAACTCCTAAGGAAGCACTTTATGAAGCTTCTCGTAATTTGATTGATTTATTTATTCCTTTTCTACATGCGGAGGAAGAGGGCATTAATTTCACGGAAAATAAAAACAGGTTTACTCTATCCCCTTTTACCTTTCAAGATAGATTAACTAATTTAAAGAAAAACAAAAAACTAATTCCATTGAAATTTATTTTTATTGACCAGTTAGAATTGCCTTCCAGGACCTATAATTGTCTCAAAAGATCCAATATACATACATTATTGGACCTTTTGAGTAATAGTAATAGTCAAGAAGACCTTATGAGAATTGAATATTTTCGCATAGAAGATGTAAAACAGATATTGGACACCCTACCAGAAGCATTTCACAATTGATTTACTTAATAAAAATTTTTTATTTTAAATCCATTCTATAATAATAAATAATAATATATCATTTATATATATTATTATAGAATGGATTTAGTTTTTAATCTTCAGCACGATCCATACTCAACTCAAAATGGAATATAATCAAATTAATGTATCTAAAGTCTTGCTTCAAAGTAAATCGTCCTTAGATACTTAATACTTATGTACGGTATTTCAAAGTTTAATTGATTTGAATTTGAAAAAGACCTAAAGTGAGGGATTTATCAATAGGTAATGTTGCTCCAATACCTAACCAAAGAGCTACTGCGGTACCGATAAAAAAGACTGTTGTAGCTACTGGACGACGAAATGGATTTTGGAATTTATTAACATTCTCCAAAAAGGGTACTGTCAATAATCCTGTTGGTACTGAAACCATTAAAAGAACACCCAATAACTTATTGGGTACTGTACGGAGTATTTGAAATACGGGAAAGAAGTACCATTCAGGTAATATTTCCAAAGGAGTCGCAAATGGATCCGCCGGTTCACCAATCATTGACGGTTCTAGAACCGCTAAGCCCACGTTACACGCAATAGTACCTAGAATTACTACCGGAAAAATATATAAAAGATCATTGGGCCATGCGGGTTCTCCATAATAATTATGCCCCATCCCTTTCGCCAATTTAGCTCTTAATACAGGATCATTCAAATCAGGTTTTTTTGTTATTGGGATAGGTGAATTCTTAATTCTTATGGATCCATCCCCCGAAGGAACCGGACATGATAATTTTTAATCATCCGGCTCGAGCAAGAATCAAAGGAATAATAGAAATGGATCCGTATCAAATCTATATTTCATACATATCCGTGCTATATATTAATATATAATAACTCGATGTAAGATAAGAAACGCCCGATTCAATTTTCCGAAGTTGCAATTATTCATTGAAAAGAATTAAGTTCTTACAGATAAATGCTCAATATCCAAGTAGGCTTAAAAATTTGATCATGATCAAGTGCTTTTTGGATTGTCTCATGTCTTTTGATTGTTATTTATCCCCGTAACATTTCGATTTTATTACATACAAACAAAGTATTTACTTGTTACTAATAAAGTCTAGCCTCTGTTCTTCCTTAGATCCCTTATTTCACTCCGATAGTATCATAGATCTGGATCAATGCATAGGAAATGAATGCATTTCTATACTATAAATCAAATTAAAATAAGTAAGTGGAATAGATACAACATTAGGTCGTGCCACATTGTTTATTCTATGGGATCTTGCGGAGCCTACTCATACATGACATGATTCGGGTATGATCATAGAAAAAATTCTCCTCAAGTGAACCGGCATATCCCTACTATGTAGGGGGACTTACGTGGTGGTTGGATGCGGAGACACATTTTATTTGGTTGTAAATTCCAACGTGGCAGATCAAATCATATATCCGCATGGCCCAATCAATAGTTCAAGTCACACACTCCCATAATCCATCTTCTCTTCAGAGAATCCACTTCAACTATTGGTATCAAATAAGAAATACAATACTTCAGAGTTGAAGAGAGGTATCCAACCAAATAACATGTCTTATTTTTCAATAATCCATATTTGTAGCAATGAAATACAAGACTATTTTTTCTTCCTCCCCGAAATGATATCTAATCAATTACAAATATATATATGATATATTTTCTCTATAAAGGACCTGAAATACCTTGCTTACGTATCATTGGGAAGTGCATTAACATAAATACGGCAGTAAGAAGAGGCAATACAAAAGTGTGTAAACTATAAAAACGGGTCAAAGTGGATTGGCCCACACTAGCACTTCCGCGTAATAGCTCTACCAAAGGTAATCCTATTACGGGAATCGCTTCAGGTACGCCTGTCACAATTTTGACTGCCCAATAACCAATTTGGTCCCGAGGTAAAGAATAACCAGTTACACCAAAAGACGCAGTCAATACGGCCAGAATCACACCTGTAACCCAAGTTAATTCGCGAGGTTTTTTAAATCCCCCTGTGAGATACACACGAAATACGTGCAAGATCATCATTAGAACCATCATACTTGCTGACCATCGATGAACTGATCGGATTAACCAACCAAAGTTAGCCTCAGTCATTATGTATTGAACAGAGGAAAAAGCCTCTGTAACGGTTGGACGATAGTAAAAAGTCATAGCAAAACCTGTGGCTACTTGTACTAAAAAACAAGTAAGTGTGATCCCCCCTAGACAATAAAATATGTTGACATGAGGAGGAACATATTTACTAGTTATATCATCTGCAATCGCCTGAATCTCGAGACGTTCTTCGAACCAATCATATACTTTATTGGGATAGGTAACCAAAAAATAGACCCCCCCTGAGAACCGTATATGAGAATTTAACCTCGTACGGCTCAAGCAGAAACAACACAAATCAAATACGGATTTTAACGGGTATGTAATAGAAAGTTCAAATTAGCCACTTGATTCAATTTGCCCCAAAAATACCAAATAACAAAAATCCGGAATCTCTTCTTTGTGATGATAATGCCAAAAATATCAAGTTGGCTCCCTCGTTCGTCTTTTTATTTATGTTAATTGTTAAAATAAAGGCCTCTTGAATCTTCTCTTTCCTATTATTTTTTATTTGTTCTTTTTTGTGTAATAATACAGATTGACTCTTGTTTTACTAGTTATTGATAGGAATTCCCTTGTTGAGACCCTGTCAATCAATTGACACCTCAGATTCATACTAGAACCACGATGATTTAATAAAGCCCACGCTAAACGCAAAGGTTCTGTGAGTTAAGAACCATTTGATCATCACTTCTCCAATTTCAATGAATGGATGTTATTAATAATTCAAAAAATATAAAGAAATGGGTGTCCGTTGACCAAATTTAGTCTGAAGGAAGAAAAAGCATTTAATTTATAAAATACCTATTTGCATTTTTTTTTTTTTTTTTTTTTTTGAGTCCGGTCGCGAGGTCTGACTGAATAGTAAGTATGAATCATAGTTCAAATATTTCTTTTCTTAATCTATTCTACAATATTCATATTCCGTGCTCCAGATACTAGAATAAATATCCGACGAGGTAGAATCATCTTGATAGAGATGACAGACTATTCTCTGTATTATCAATAGGATCAATTATAACAAGTCACACACTCATATTCCGGAAATACCGAAACAAAAAAATTCCACGGTCGAACTACCAGAATGAGAAATCTGAGTCTTAAGTGCGTTTTTATTTTTTTATTGAAAAACTAGAACTAGGATTTTATAGTCCTCAGGAACCTAATTCATTGAAATTCCATCCAATAAAACGGATGAATTATAAATTTCCAAAATGATAGATAGAAATATCGCAAACAGAGCCATTGCGACCCCCATAAGTGGTGTAGTCCCCCAGCCCGGAGCTACTTTACCATATTCCGAATTCAATGGTTTCAATAAACTTCCTATATTAGTTTGTCTTGGCCTAGATTTAGAACTATCCTCAACGGTTTGTGTAGCCATAAATCTTATTTAATGATTGGTTAAGATCTGTTGACTTTGTATACCATTTGGTTGTAGTTGTAAATAAACGATCTTATCGTAGATCCATTGTGATCCTTAAATTATCTAGAAATGGAAACAGCAACCCTAGTCGCCATCTTCATATCTGGTTTACTTGTAAGCTTTACTGGGTACGCCTTATATACCGCTTTTGGGCAACCCTCTCAACAATTAAGAGATCCATTCGAAGAACACGGGGACTAATTGAAGTAATGAGCCTACCATTGGTAGGCTCATTACTTCAAATTAAGATGATCAAAAATCATTTTTTAGTCGGAACCTTAGGTGGTTCTCGAAAAAAGATAGCGAAAAAAATTATCCCTAAAGTCGAGACTAAGAGAAATGTATAAACCAATGCTTCCATAGATTTGATCGTGGTTTACAATTATAGCTTCCACACCTATTCATTTTGGATCATTTACTATATACTATAGTAAAGAAAGGGAAAGAATTAAAGATGGCGATTCAATCAAGTCACGATTTTTCTGGTACCTTATGTCATCAAAATGTCATCAAATAAAAAAAGTGGAGACGAAAGATACCAGAGTAATATTCTATCAGACTACTTGTCTTCTTGTAGTTGGATCTCCAAGTTTTTGGAATGCTCCAAATTCTACTTGAGAATCCAAATCTGGATCAATACCAGCAAAAACATCTCTGAACAAGGTTCTAGCGCCATGCCAAATGTGTCCGAAAAAGAAAAGCAAAGCAAATGTAGCATGCCCAAAAGTGAACCAACCCCTTGGACTGCTCCGAAAAACACCATCGGATTTCAAAGTAGCTCGGTCTAATTCAAAAATTTCACCTAATTGGGCGCGTCTAGCATATTTTTTCACAGTAGCAGGATCACTATAACTGACTCCATTGAGTTCGCCCCCATAGAACTCGACAGTTACACCTACTTGTTCGACACTATACTTGGATTCCGCCCTTCTAAAAGGAACATCGGCTCTCACAATTCCGTCTCCGTCTACCAAAACTACGGGGAATGTTTCAAAAAAAGTGGGCATACGACGTACAAAAAGCTCGCGGCCTTCTTTATCTCTAAAGATGGGGTGTCCTAACCATCCAACAGCTATTCCATCCCCGCTGTCCATTGAGCCGGCTCTGAATAATCCCCCTTTTGCCGGATTATTACCAATGTAATCATAAAAAGCTAATTTTTCGGGGATTTTAGACCAAGCTTCCGAAAAACTCAGATTTTCAGCTAGTCCTGTGCCAACTCTTCGATATATTTCTTGCTGGAAGTATCCCTGATCCCACTGATAACGAGTGGGGCCAAATAATTCGATTGGGGTAGTTGCTGAACCATACCACATAGTTCCAGCAACTACGAAAGCTGCGAAAAAAACAGCAGCGATACTGCTGGAAAGTACAGTTTCAATATTGCCCATACGTAATCCTTTGTATAGACGTTGAGGCGGACGGACACTAAGATGAAATAAACCCGCTAATATGCCCAATGTACCCGCTGCAATATGATGAGAGGCTATTCCTCCCGAAACAAAAGGATCAAAACCTTCTGCGCCCCACGCTGGATTTACAGATTGTACTTTTCCAGTTAGCCCATAAGGATCGGACACCCATATTCCAGGACCATACAAGCCTGTTACATGAAATGCGCCAAAGCCAAAGCAAGCCAACCCTGAGAGAAATAAATGAATTCCAAAGATCTTGGGCAAATCCAAAGAAGGTTTTCCGGTACGTTCATCAGAGAATATTTCTAGATCCCAATACACCCAATGCCAGATAGCTGCCAAGAAGCACAAGCCAGAAAACACAATATGTGCCCCTGCCACACCTTCGTAACTCCAAATACCCGGATTCGGTATAGTTCCTCCTGAAATATTCCACCCACCCCATGAATTGGTTATTCCTAAACGAGTCATAAAGGGTATAACGAACATACCCTGTCTCCACATTGGATCAAGAACCGGGTCAGAAGGATCAAAAACTGCTAATTCGTATAGAGCCATCGAGCCGGCCCAACCAGAAACTAGAGCTGTATGCATTATATGGACAGAAAGCAACCGACCGGGATCATTCAATACGACAGTATGAACACGATACCAAGGTAAACCCATGGAAATACTCCTTTTTTATCAAATATCAAAGAAAAATGGACACTATGTAACTTTATCGCATTGAAAAGACTATACTATGTTATGTACCTAACCTTTTCAGTAGATTTTGTATAAGAAAGGGTTAAGATTTATTTCGTTCCATTGAAAATAACGGAACAATTTTGTTCGTAAGAACAAAGAGAAGCAGATCTATTCTATACTCGATAAGTACCAATACGCAATGGGGGTTGGGCCCCCTTTTTTTTGTAGAATGAATGCGTAGATACTTGTTTATCATTCAAATGATCGACCCGCTCGTGAAAATTCTTTATTCATTCTGCCTTCTTCCGGAAATCTTCACCCAATCCATGTATCCAATTTATGTTTAAAATAGAATAAACAGAAAAAAATGAAGACAATAAATTCATTGGTACGTTTCCATATTAAAGTGAAGTATAGTACTTAACTTTTTTCTTTAATTTAATGCCCGTTGGTGTTCCAAAAGTACCTTTTCGGAATCCTGGAGAGGAAGACGCAGTTTGGGTTGACGTATAGTGCGGCTTGTCAGATATATTAGGTCATATGGGGTTTACCCATTGTCTCCACCGATCGGGATATCCTCCGTTTCGCCCAAGAAATATTGATTGAACCATCAATTATTCGGAGCGTGAAGTGCAATTAGATCCATTTATATTGGGGATCAATATTATTAAGAATATATGGTTAACTTGTCACGATAAAATAAAGTATCCAGGCTCCGTTCATAAAATATCAAATTGGTAATATATATGATTACTATTTGTATCATAAACATTCTTTATTTATATTTCATTTATGCTTTCTATATATTATTAGGAGTGATCTCAAATTGCCATTGAATGGCATGGAATAATAAGATGAATACATGGAATAATTTGAGGGAAAGCATGAAATGAAACATAAAAAAAAAAAGAAGCGGTACTGAGATAATTTGCCCTATATGTGCAAATAGAATTTGGACAAATCTTTACCCGGAGTAGAACACGAACCTAAAAGAATTGAAAGGGCCCATTCAAGAACAAGAAAATGACATCGTGATTTGAATTTCGATGAAATAATACATCAATGAGAGGTTAGTTTAATAAGTTCAATAATTTTTTTTGATAAGGAAGAGAAAGGGAACCAAAACTTATGTTTTTGAAAAATCGAAGAAAAGCCCTTCTTTATAAAAACAAAAACCTGTTACAAAAAATAAATAAAGACTGTAATTGATACATTGATTGATTTTTTTTTTTTTCGCAATTTTTTGAACCGTATGCATCCAAAGGTGCACGTACGGTTCCTAAGGGATACAATTTTGTCCTAATCAACCGACTTCATCGAGAAAGATTACTTTTTTTAGGCCAAGAAGTTGATAGCGAGATCTCCAATCAACTTGTGGGTCTCATGGTATATCTCAGTATAGAAGATAATACTAGGGATTTTTATTTGTTTATAAACTCTCCCGGCGGATGGGTAATACCAGGAATAGCCATTTATGATACTATGCAATTTGTGCCACCCGATGTACATACAATATGCATGGGATTAGCTGCTTCAATGGGATCTTTCATTCTGGTTGGAGGAGAAATTACCAAACGTCTAGCATTCCCTCACGCTTGGCGCCAATGAGTAAAAAAAAAAAAAAAGACTATGCCTTCGCCATATCAAATATAAATAATCGAATTAGGAAAAATTAAGTAATAATAGCATGGCACTTTGAGTTCGATATGAACAAACCATTATTGTTTTTTATAACATGAGATTTTGTATCGAGATAGTAGTATGAAATGCGATTTTATCTTATGTGTCGGGAGGACATTTTAGCGTCACAAATCATTTTTTCCTTATTTGATCATATCAGAAAGACACTTTGGGATTGCCAAATCACAAACTAGATAAATATATAAATATCTAATATAAAGCAACGGAACCATCGTAGTATTTTTTTACTCTTATGAAAAGAAGGATGGCAAATGGATTATTCAACGATCTGGCTGGATCGGATAGATTCTATTTCTTTCCCTCTTCTCTGGAGTAGGGAGGGGGTTAGTAAATTCCATTGCAGAGCCGTATGCAATGCACAAAAGGTGCCTGTACGGTTGTTCAATTCTATTTTTTCCTTCTTTTTTTATCCCTTTAATTTAAATCCCATCATGCGAGATAGAAGAACCATTCATGATGTTATCTCAATATCATCAGGGTTATGATTCACCAACCTGCTAGTTCTTTTTATGAGGCACAGGCAGGAGAATTTATCCTGGAAGCGGAAGAACTGCTGAAACTTCGCGAAAACCTCACAAAAGTTTATGTACAAAGAACAGGCAACCCTTTGTGGGTTATATCCGAAGACATGGAAAGAGATGTTTTTATGTCGGCAACAGAAGCCCAAGCCCATGGCATTGTTGATCTTGTAGCGGTTGAAAATGAAAATACTTCGGATTTCGTATAAATCCATGATTCCGTTTTATTTTCAACCATAATTCGAATTTTACACGATTTGATATCTTATATTGAATCGAAATAATTAATAATCATCAATCAGGTTAAGATCGATCTAAACCAACCCATTCTATAATATAATTTTATATATCCGACATGCCAACTATTAAACAACTTATTAGAAACACAAGACAGCCAATAAAAAATGTCACGAAATCCCCCGCTCTTCGAGGATGTCCTCAGCGTCGAGGAACATGTACTAGGGTGTATGTGCGACTCGTTCAGATCATGAGCTCGAGCAAATGAGACAATTTTTCCAGTATCAATGATTAATACCAATGAATAGATAGAGTAAAAGAACGCCATTTACTATCTAAAATGGGGATATATTATATACCCTTATTGTTTCTTGTATATTGTGTATGGAATTTATGGTTTTCATTGGTGCAAATCCAACCACCTCAATTTGAGATGAGAAGCAATTCTCCATTGGTAGCAAATGGTTATCCATTAAGCGGAGGAAATGGTATTATAAGGATAAGAAGCAAAACAAAAAGGTTATGCCCATATTCTTGAAAGAACGGACTAACAGGGTCAGCTACCTAGCCAACTTTCATAATTAAATGCCGTCACTGTATGGATAGCTCTTATTGTGAAAAGGCCTATTACTGTATAATTAATGGGTAGAGCCAAAGAATGTTAACTATACAAGTTAACAATACTATTTGATTAAATGAGAGATGAGGCTCCGGCGCATAGAGAGGGCCTCACCGTTTAAGAAGTAACCATAGAAACGAAGGAACCCACTATTTTTTTGTATAGTATTTGGTAGAATTTCTTAGTTCCAGGTGAACCAAATGTCTGGCCTGGAAAGAATAAAAATAAAAAATAGTGGTTGGGAAGGTCATAGTAGCAAAAGCCATTGGAATTTATATTTTATATATCGGAATAATCCGTTTTGTTATTAACCGACCGGGGGGACAAATAATGACTGAAAGAAGAGAATTCAATTAGTTATTCATTAAAGTTTAATTTGATTCAATGACCAGAGTTAAACGAGGGTATACAGCTCGGAGACGTCGAACAAAAATTCGTGTATTTGCATCAACAGGGGCTCATTCAAGACTTACACGAACAATTACTCAACATAAAATGAGAGCTTTGTTTTCCTCTCATCGAGATAGGGGCAGGCAAAAGATAAATTTTCGCCGTTTGTGGATCACTCGGATAAATGCAGTAACTCGCGAGAATAAAGTATTCCATAGTTATAGTCGATTAATACACAATCTATACAAGGGGCAATTGCTTCTTAATCGTAAAATACTTGCGCAAATAGCTATATCAAATAAGAATTGTCTTTACATGATTTCCAATAAAATCATAAAATAAAGGAAATTATAAAGTAATATATAGGAATGATTGAACAAGAATTCCCCGGAGAATGAACTCCGGGAAGATAGAATAAACTAAATTGAGATAAAATTAAGATAAAAAAAGTAGTAGGAATGAACGAACATGCTTCAATAAAAAAATTGCTTATCCCCCTTTTTTTGTTTCTTATAAGACAAGAATTCAACCTGGATTCTGGGCCTTTTCGAGCAAAACATCCAATCTATTGGAGCTTGACTTCCAATTGGAGTTTTGAGTCAATTGAAGAATATGCCTATTTATTTCTGGCTCTAGGACCCGCAGTTCTAGGGATCGACTCGGTTCTCTCAAATTGTTTCTCATTATTAAGAAAAGGTAACGAAGATAAAATACGAGCTTGTTTTATAGCAATAGTAATTAATCGTTGTTGTTTCAAGGTCAATTTATTTACCCGTCTAGATAATATTTTTCCTTGTTCACTAATAAATCGACTAATTAAACTCATGTTTCTATAATCAATTCGATCCCCCGAGACAATTGGGGGCAAACGCCGACGAAAAGAAAGCTTGGATTTACGAAAAGGTTGCTTAGATTTATCCATGGTTTATTCCTTATTTCTCAAATTCTATTTCTTTATTAATTTCAGATCCGGCCGAAGTAGGGTTTTATTTGTATAATTTATAATTTTAATATAATTTGTATTATATTATGATTATGTTATATGTTCTTCCTCTTTCTGCTCTTTGAGTTGGAATGGAAAGATTGCACATATGTTATGTTCCGTTCGATCTATTTCTTTATTTCCCCATGAATCGTATGCCTGTGACAATAAAGACAAAATTTTCTCAATTCTAATCGACTGGGTGTATTGTGTCGATTCTTTTGAGTAATATATCTAGAAATACCCCGCGATTCTTTATTGCCACCATTTCGGGCACAACAACAAGTACATTCCAAAATAACTATGACCCTTACATCTTTACCCTTGGCCATGAACCCCCTTTGGATCGCCTTAACTTTTCTTTCTTTTTTCGATCTGAAAATAAAAAGAACAAAAAATTAATAGAAGTTACTAATTTTAAATTAATTTTCTAAAGATTTCATTGTAATTAATATTAATTAATTGAATTAATTAAGAGTAATAATTAAAATGAAATAGATTGAAGATATATATTTTTTTATTTAATTTTATTTAAATATCAATTATATATTATAATATTATATATAATTTTAAGTAATACAATTTTTTTCTAACTCTTAATTATTCCTAATACTAATACCAATATTTCATTTATGTATCTTCTTTACTATGTTATGATTTCGTGGAGCCTCTCCTAGACTGGACCCACATTTCCATTTATGTTTTTCCAAATAGAATTTTATTAGATCAACTTTTTGCTTGGGTTTAATACATTTTTTTTTAATCACGTCACATAGAATTAAATCTCTAATTTATTTATTTTTTGTATATTAATAACTAGAATCAAAAAAAAGGAAATGACAAGGCGTCTGGGAATAAACGATTAATCTCTATCAATAGACCCGCTAAAGACCCAAACCATAGAGTACTTAGCACAGGTGCCGTGGAGAGATATGTTTTTATATCTCGCATTGAAAATCCTCCTTTTTATTGTTTATTGTAAAACATAGACATAGATTATATCTATGAGCAGATGTCGTAGTTCAAGATCATTTGTATTTATTTTTATGCAGAATTCCTAACTAAAATGGATATGTACAATGAACGAGCCAATGTTCTTGTCCTAAAAAAAAAGCCTGAGTGTTATCGATAAATATTAATTTTTTCATGCGTTAGGTTTCAGATGTATATAATATAAATACAATATTTTAATATAATAAATAAAGTATAAAATCAAGAAGAAAATAAAAATGTGGAAAACAAGACAAGGATTTTGTACAATGACATTGTAAAACAATTTTTAAAAGGGATGTAGCGCAGCTTGGTAGCGCGTTTGTTTTGGGTACAAAATGTCACGGGTTCAAATCCTGTCATCCCTACCTATTACTTCTACTAATGGGCAGTAACGGGAGATTACTCGAGATTGATTAAATTTTAAAATTGGCTATATAATCTTTAAATTTTTGCATACTATACTAGGTGTTTGCAAGATATTTTTGGGTACATAGAAATTCTTTATTTTTACAGTCGTATCCCCTGTCATAAGAAAACGCTCTTAGTTCAGTTCGGTAGAACGCGGGTCTCCAAAACCCGATGTCGTAGGTTCAAATCCTATAGAGCGTGATGTTATGTCGAATCACATACAATAAAATAACTTAATAAACTTTAATTTGACCTCCTTTCAAGGAGTAGGAGGTCAATCAAAAAATATATTATTCAATCAAAGGTCCAATTGATCACCACGTCTGTATTGTAAATATGCAGTTACGAATAATCCTGCCAAAGTAATAGGAATTAGACCTAAAACGATTCCAAATAAAAAAACTTCAATCATTTCTATTTTTTGTTTGAGAGAATAAAATAGAGAGGTAAGATCTATCCCTAAATATTAATCTGAATTGTTCGCGAATCTCAATAACCGAGAATTGGCAATTCCCGCGGGACTATGGAAGACCTGGCATTTAAGAGAAATACTTATTTTTATAAATTGTTCATTCAATTTATTTCAAATAAGTCGTATCTTGTTCAAACCAATCAATAGAGCTGGGGTTATAGTTGAAGCAGCTAATAGAAAACCGAAATAACTAGTTATAGTAGACATGAAAGGACTAAATTAGATATGTTCTTTTACTACATATGTTGATAAAACACTTACCTAAGTTTCAATTTTCCCAGATACGACAGTAAGAAAAACTATTGACAGTAGACAATATTAACTTAGTTCCATCTTAATTGATCAGTCATTATAGATAGCACTAAAAAAGATAGAATTACATAGTAGAAAAAAGCGATTGCTCTGATGTGACATCAACTGGTCATGTGATTCCAAATCAACAGATTCATTGTGCAATTCGTGAGTTAAGTGAAAGTAATAAAAACTCTATCGTATAACTAAAAAAAAAAAATTCAGTCATTTTTGAATAAAAGAATAATTAGATTTTAAAATAATTTTAATTTGAATCATTTATTTTCAATAGGATTTAATCCACTTTCTTTTCGATCGGACGACCCAGGCCCGATACCCCTTTTTTTTTATTTATTTCATTTCAGGTCCAACTCAATTTGAAGATGAGCAACTTCCAGTATCTTTTTAGCTTCTACACTCTGTCTTTCCATATCATAATCATAGAGTTCTATCTTTGTAGTTCAGTCAAGAAATAATCTTGCTTTGGCAACAACGGTTGTTGCATCGCCAATATTCTGTAATTGATTGTTCTAACTATTTTAGGTTTTTTCATCAAACACACTATCATATCATAATCTATTTATTATTTATTGTATTATGTATTGTATGACCAACTAAGCTAAGTAAATGAAAGTATTCTAACAAAAAAATCTTTAACCATAAAAAGGGTTTATAAA